GAATCATTTATTTCTCTTGTTTCTCTTGCTATTGAAATCTCTTCAATTTTTATTTCTACACACGTCTTTTTTTCGGGGGTCTACAGCCATTATGTGGCATAGGGGTTACATCCCGTACGAAAGTTAATAGTATACCACTTCTGCGAATAGCTCGTAATGCTGCGTCTCTTCCGAGACCAGGACCTTTAATCATGACTTCTGCTCGTTGCATACCTTGATCTACTACTGCACGAATAGCATTTGCCGCTGCGGTTTGAGCAGCAAATGGCGTCCCTCTTCTTGTACCTCGGAAGCCACAAGTACCGGCAGAGGACCAAGAAACCACTCGCCCTCGTACATCTGTAACAGTCACAATGGTATTATTGAAACTTGCTTGAATATGAATAACCCCCTTTGGTATTTTACGTATACTCTTACGTGAACCAATACGTCCACGTGAACCCTTTTTCGGTATAGCTTTTGCCATATTTTATCATCTCATAAATTTGAGTAAGAGATATATGGATATATCCATTTCATGTCAAAAAAGATCCCCATATATTGGGTCTTTAACGAGTCTTATTATCCTTGTCTTTGTTTATGTCTTGGGTTGGAACAAATTACTATAATTCGTCCCCGACGACGGATTAGTCGACATTTTTCACAAATTTTACGAACAGAAGCTCTTATTTTCATATTTGCCACTCCTTACTTTAATTTTGAATCCATTTCTTGGAAGAAAATAAGTTTATTTCAATTTTCGATTTTGAATTGTATTCCTGCGAAAGAAATAGTGAAGTTGAAAAAACACCTAATCTTTCCAATCTTTGTTGCGGAGTCGATAAATTATACGACCTCTGGTTGAATCATAACGACTTACTTCAATTTTGACTCTATCTCCTGGCAATATTCGTATAAAACTACGTCGGATCTTTCCTGAAACATAACCTAGAATCATATCTTCATTATCTAAACGAACCCGGAACATGCCGTTGGGAAGCGATTCAGTAATTAACCCTTCATGAATCCATTTTTGTTCTTTCATTCCAGGTAAAACCTCCTTGAAGTATCAACTAGTAGAGGAAGAACCCTATTAGACAACCCGCCTCTTCTCTTTTCTTTTTCACAAAAAAGAAGTTTCCTATTCAATTCGGATATTAGAAAGATTACCATATATAACACAAAATTTCTCCGCCTATTCTTTCTAGTCGAGCCTCTCGGTCTGTCATTATACCCCGAGAGGTAGAAAGAATTACAACCCCCATCCCGCCTAAAATTCTAGGAATTCTTTGATAGTTAGAATAGATTCGTAGACCCGGTCGACTGATCCGTTTTAAATTTAAAAGATTTCGATAAGTCCTTTTCCTATTCCTTCTATGTCGTAGGGTTAAAACCAAAAAAGATTTGTTGTTTTCTCGATGTTTTCTCGCGGTTTCGAGAAAACCCTCTCGTAAAAGTATTTTAACAATACTTTGGCTGATATTAGTAGATGCTACTCGAACCACGCTTTTTCGATACATCTCGGCATTTCGGATAGAGGTTATTATGTCAGCAATAGTATCACTACTCATGATTAATTAAAATTATTAGTGCCTCCAAAATTGGATATAATCAACATGTTTTTTATGTATTTGTTTATGAATATTAATATGAATTTTGAAAGGTATATACGTGAGACAAAATCTACTAAATTAATCTTAATCTATTTTTTTAAATACCCTATTATAACCTATAACCATATCTTGGTTTCATTTTATAATACCTCGGGAGCTAATGAAACTATTTTAGTAAAATTGAACTGTCTCAATTCTCGGGCAATCGCACCAAAAACTCGAGTTCCTTTTGGATTTCCTTCTTGATCAATCACAACTGCAGCATTGTCATCATATCGTATTATCATACCGTTGTCACGTTTAAGTTCTTTACAAGTACGGACAATTACAGCTCTGACCACTTCTGATCTTTCTAGAGGCATGTTTGGAACTGCGTCTTTGATCACAGCAACAATAACGTCACCAATATGAGCATATCGACGATTGCTAGCTCCTATGATTCGAATACACATCAATTCTCGAGCCCCGCTGTTATCTGCTACATTCAAATGGGTCTGAGGTTGAATCATATCATTTTTTTGATCTGTTTTTTACAATACAAAAGTCGAAGAAAAAAAGAAATATTATTTGTTAAAGTTAAAAAAAAGAAACCTCCACCCGCTATTTTTAAGGCCTATTTCTTTTTTATCCCGAAATGATGAATTGAGCTCGTATAGGCATTTTGGACGCTGCTATTGAAATAGCCCTTCTGGCTATATTTTCTGTTACTCCACCCATTTCATAAAGGATTCGACCTGGTTTAACAACAGCTACCCAATATTCGGGAGAGCCTTTACCTGAACCCATACGTGTTTCTGCGGGCCTTACTGTAACCGGTTTATCTGGAAATATACGGACCCATATTTTTCCACCGCGACGTGCATTTCGTGTCATTGCTCGTCGACCTGCTTCTATTTGTCTAGATGTTATCCAAGCGGGTTCAAGTGCCTGAAGAGCGTATTTACCAAAACAAATTGTATTACCTCGATAAGATATTCCCTTCATTCTTCCTCTATGTTGTTTACGGAATCTGGTTCTTTTGGGGTTATAGTTGATGGTTTGTTTTGAATTCCATCTCTACTACAGAACCGGACGTGAGAGTTTCTTCTCATCCAGCTCCTCGCGAAGAAAATCAATTCAAATTAAAGATTTTGAATTCAATTCAGATAGAATATAATTTGAATGAAGATATACATGTATTTAATAAGTAATATACTGAATCATGGATTTCATTTAATCTAGATCAAATCTATTATTAATTTGTATATCTTGTTTCTATAGATAACTAAATATATTAAATAACTCTTTTTTTCTTATATTTATATATTTTAGAATGTTAAAACAAATCTTTCTTTTGTTTTACTCTTTATCGTATTGGATTGACCCAATTTTAGCAATCCAAGAAAAGAAAGTTTTCGCGGGCGAATATTTACTCTATTCAATTTCTATTTCAGTTCTATCATTAGTTCATAACTTTTCCGAATAGATGAATTGGTCTCTGGCCGGTTCCGCCATCCCGATCAATGAATCATTCGAATTCATTTTCACTAAAATCTTTTGAATTCACAGGTTCCATCGTTCCCATCGCTTCTTACTTAATGGTTAGGTCTGAATTCTACAACGGAGCTATTAGTTCTTGAGTCAATATTCTTAGTCTTTATTGGCTCGAAGCTCTTTATTTTTTGTTCGATGAGCAGATCCATTTAATGATGAATCCGTATTGATGCTTTATTACGCAAATTTTTTATGAGACGACTCATAGACCTTACATATTGGAATTCTATATCATCAATATTCTTTATTCTTTCTTTCTCTCATCCTTCCATTTATCCATACCTTTCTTTTTTATTTCGATTGACAACTTAGAAGCAGCTTTTTTAATAAAAAAATATTTCAGTTGCTACAACAATATGAACAATATATCATATCTTGACTGGTTATTTGGATCCAGATAATACGAAGTGATGAGTTGGTTATTACTTCTATAGTTATTTGTTTATGTTTATACTATCGGGCTGGTTTTTTATACTAACCCTCAAAAAACCAACGAGTCACACACTAAGCATAGCAATTTTATCAAAAGATTCATTTAATTTTTATTAAACCCTATAGAATTAGAATTGTTCATTTTTTTATTGAACAGAAAATAAAAAGAAGAAACTAATTTATCATTTTTTGTTCCATCGCTGGATAGACTGCAAAAGGAAATAAAGGTTTCTTATTGCCCTTCTATAAATATCCAAATTTTGATGCCTAATACCCCATAGATTGTTCGAACTGTATAGGAACAATAATCAATTTTAGCTCGAATGGTTTGTAGTGGAACCCTACCTTCTCTGATCCATTCAACACGTGCAATTTCTTTTCCGTCGATACGTCCTGCAATTTGCACTTGAATTCCTTTTGTATCTGCTTGTTCAGTTAATTCTATAGCCTTTTTCATTGCTTTGCGAAAAGAAACTCTATTTTTTAATTGTCCGGCTATAAATTCTGCAAGAATATTAGGGTTTCCATAAGGCTTTTGAATTCGTGTGATAGCAATGTTAAGTTTTCGATTTACAGAATTCAATTCTTTTTGTAAATTCATCTGTAATTCTTCAATTCCTCGGGGTCGACTTTCAATTAATATTTTTGGAAATCCCATATAGATTATGATTTGGATCAAGTCAATTCTTTTTTGAATCTCTATACGCGCAATTCCCTCGACGCCAGAAGATGTTTTCATATTTTTTTGTACATAATTCTTTATATAATTTCTTATTTTTTGATCTTCTTGCAGACCCTCAGAATAATTTTTTGGTTGTGCGAACCAAAGGGAATGATGACCTTGGGTTGTACCAAGTCTGAAACCAATTGGATTTATTTTTTGTCCCATGTTCCCCCATTACTATACATATCATAATACGACATAGTTGTATCCTTTTTTTTCTTTTGTGACCATGTAATAGAGTCGGTATCTATATATTCATCTAAGGATATATCTTTCATTACAATAGTGATATGGCAGGTAGGTTTTTGTATCGTAAAACTACGCCCTCGAGCTCGATGTTTTAATCTCTTCATGATAGTACCTTTATTTACTTCGGCTTTACTAATCACTAAATTTGCTTCATTCGAACCCAAACTCCTATTGTAAGTAGCATTTGCAGCTGCAGAATAAACTAATTTAAAAATGGGATAACATGCTCGATAAGGCATGAGTTCTAATATCATAAGTGTTTCTTCGTAGGAACGCCCACGAATTTGATCAATGACTCTTCGCGCTTTGTGAGCAGACATAGATATATGTTGACCTAAAGCGTATACTTCTGTTGTTCTCTTATTTAACATAAAGTTCGCCTCCTACTAATCACTAATCAATGATAAATATCTATATATATTATTATTATACATACATAAATAAACGTTTTTTAACGACGAGATTTATTA